CTAAGTGGCAAAGGAGGTGGGAATGCATAGACAACCAGGAGGTTTGCTTAGAAGCAGCAACCCTTTAAAGAGTGCGTAATAGCTCACTGGTCAAGTGATCCTGCGCCGAAAATGAACGGGACTAAGTAGTTTGCCGAAGCTGTGGGATGTTTTACATCGGTAGGGGAGCGTTCTGTATTAGTTAGAAGCGTTAGCGTGAGCGGGCGTGGACAAAACAGAAGTGAGAATGTCGGCTTGAGTAGCGAAAACATTGGTGAGAATCCAATGCCCCGAAAACCTAAGGATTCCTCTGGAAGGTTCGTCCACGGAGGGTGAGTCAGGGCCTAAGGCGAGGCTGAAAAGCGTAGTCGATGGATAACAGGTTAATATTCCTGTACTATTTATTGTTGATACCGAGGGACGGAGAAGGCTAGATCAGCCGGATGTTGGTTACCGGTTTAAGCTTCCAAGGTGATGAGAAATGGCGAAAACATTTTGAGCTAAGGAGTGAATACAAAGTACTAAGGTACTAAAGTGATTGATGTCATACTTCCTAGAAAAGCTCGACACATCTTAAGCAATAAATGCCTGTACCCTAAACCGACACAGGTAGGTAAGTAGAGTATACTAAGGGGCGCGAGATAACTCTCTCTAAGGAACTCGGCAAAATGGCCCCGTAACTTCGGGAGAAGGGGTACCCTTGTAGGGTTGCAATAACCAGGCCCAAGCGACTGTTTATCAAAAACACAGGTCTCCGCTAAGTCGCAAGACAATGTATGGGGGCTGACGCCTGCCCAGTGCCGGAAGGTTAAGGAAGCTGGTTAGCTTTTGCAAAGCTAGCAACTGAAGCCCCGGTGAACGGCGGCCGTAACTATAACGGTCCTAAGGTAGCGAAATTCCTTGTCGGGTAAGTTCCGACCCGCACGAAAGGCGTAACGATTTGGGCACTGTCTCGGAGAGAGACTCGGCGAAATAGACTTGTCTGTGAAGATGCGGACTACCTGCACCTGGACAGAAAGACCCTATGAAGCTTTACTGTAGCTTGGAATTGGACTCGGGCTTATTTTGCGCAGTATAGGTGGGAGGCTAAGATTATGTACTTACGGGTTCATAGGAGCCAACAGTGAGATACCACTCTAAATAAGCTAGAATTCTAACCTTGAAAGCCGTTATCCGGCCAAGGAACAGTTTCAGGTGGGCAGTTTGACTGGGGCGGTCGCCTCCTAAAAGGTAACGGAGGCGTGCAAAGGTTCCCTCAGGCTGGTCGGAAATCAGTCGTAGAGTGTAAAGGCATAAGGGAGCTTGACTGCGAGACCTACAAGTCGAGCAGAGACGAAAGTCGGCCTTAGTGATCCGACAGTACCGAGTGGAAGGGCTGTCGCTCAACGGATAAAAGTTACTCTAGGGATAACAGGCTGATCTCCCCCAAGAGTTCACATCGACGGGGAGGTTTGGCACCTCGATGTCGGCTCATCGCATCCTGGGGCGGTAGTACGTCCCAAGGGTTGGGCTGTTCGCCCATGAAAGCGGTACGCGAGCTGGGTTCAGAACGTCGTGAGACAGTTCGGTCCATATCCGGTGTAGGCGTTAGAGTATTGAGAGGAGCTCTCCTTAGTACGAGAGGACCAGGAGAGACGCACCTCTGGTGTGCCAGTTATTGTGCCAACAGTAAACGCTGGGTAGCCAAGTGCGGAGTGGATAACCGCTGAAAGCATCTAAGTGGGAAGCCCACCTCAAGATGAGTACTCTCACCGTTTTAACGGGTAAGATCACGGTAAGATTAACCGTTTGATAGGCGCTAAGTGTAAGTGCAGCAATGTATTCAGCTGAAGCGTACTAATAGATCGAGGACTTGACCAACTTGAAAAGTGCCTGAAGTAGCTGTATAGTTCTATGTCTTGATACTTATAGCGTAGTGGAACCACGCCGATCCATCCCGAACTCGGCTGTTAAACGCTACAGCGGCAATGATACTAAAGGGGGAGCCCTTTGGAAAAGTAGCTCAGTGTCAGGACTCTAATTTTTTATTTTAGATGTAGAAGAAGGCAATAATAATAATTATTGCCTTCTTCTCCTACTTAAATGCTCATACCTTGTAAAGCATTTTGTTTTACGGTTAAATATCTTACAATACTTTCATTAAATCTCATTGACCTTTCTAAAATCTGAACTAGGGCTCCACTACCTTCATAATTCATTTGAACATATATCCCATCATAATAATGAGTGATATTATAACTAAGATGTCTTCTCCCTCTATGTTGCACAAAAACGTTCTGGCCACCGCTTTTTTTGATTAGTAATTTGTATTCGTTTACTAGAGTTAAATTCTTATCTTCAGTAACATCAGGTTTTAAAATATATATAGTTTCGTAACTATTTAATGCCATAAAATCTTGTTATATATGAGAGTATTATATTGTTATTGCTGATTATCTATCTGTATTCTAACAGCTTGTGAGATTACGGGTATTTTAGCATACTTACCTTCAATAGACTTAATTACTGAATATATGATTGTAGATAGTACAAACCAAAATAATGTGTTACATAACATTAGACCATATAGACTCATTCGAAACTCAATTGGTAATGCTCGAAATGTAGCACCCAGAAGAGAATTAATTAGAAATAATAATATCGACTGTAATACATTAAATCTAATGAATGGTCTATCTGGAATAGGACTTTTAGCTCTAACAAATAAATAATATAATACAAAAAATATAATAAATGCTAATGCTGGATGTGTAACATAGAAGATGACCAAAGGCATAAGAGTTTTCTTATAGAGACTCATCATACTAAAAGGATAATCAGGTAAAATCTGTTGTCCAAAATTTTGTAAGCCTTCTAATAAAGGAAGCCAATATGGAAGTATAGAACCGCATCTATCTATTATAGTAATATCATGTTTATCATATTTGGATGAAGATTTTGCCAGATATATATAAATCTGATATATTGCTATTCCTAACATAGCTACTATTAAGGTTACGATAATAGCAATTATCCATACAGGTAATCGATTAAGCATAATGATATTGTATAATTGAATTAAGAAAGTAAGAAAGCTTGAAAGTGTCACATATTATCAAGATATGTATAGCCGATTTTTATTAAGCTATAATTCATAAAAGTGAAATAATATAATTACATTAGTCATATTGATTCTACAATAGAATATGAATAATTTTCAAATACTCTTATCGTTCATCATTTTTTGTTAGGTATATTAATCCCATGAAAAATCAAGATATAACACTATCATCTATGGAATCCGATAAAAGCTTTCATAATAAGCTCAAAATAGGTAATAAGACCTTCCAATCTCGTCTAATGTTAGGAACAGGTAAATATAAAAATCTACAGGAAGCACATGATAGTATTTGTGCTAGTGGAGCATCAATTATTACTGTTGCTATAAGAAGAGCACAGAATGCGAAAAAAATGGGCAAGAGTAATCTTGTTGATGGTTTAAATTGGAATAATTTTTGGATACTTCCTAATACAGCAGGTTGTGAAACGGCAGAGGAAGCTATTAGAGTAGCTTCCTTTGGCAGAGAAATGGCTAAAAGATTGGGGCAAGTAGATAATAATTTTATTAAGCTAGAAGTGATTCCAGATTCAAAATACTTGCTTCCTGATCCTATTGGGACGTTAAAAGCTGCTGAATATTTAGTGCAAAAAAATTTTACTGTTTTACCATATATTGGAGCAGATCCTATTTTAGCGAAACAACTAGAAGATATTGGTTGCGCAACAGTTATGCCACTAGCTTCACCTATTGGATCTGGGCAAGGCTTACAAAATTCTTTAAATATAGAAATTATTCTCGAGAGCTCTAAAATTCCTGTAATTATTGATGCAGGTATTGGAACTCCTAGTGAAGCAAGTCATGCTATGGAATTAGGTGCTTCAGGAGTTTTACTCAATACTGCAGTAGCGCAAGCCAGCTCATCTGTACTAATGGCTAAAGCAATGAAATTAGGTGTGAATTCAGGTAGACTAGCTTACTTAGCTGGTAGAATGACTAAACAGACTAATGCACGACCAAGTTCACCACTACAAGGAATTTCACATAAATATTAATTAAAACGAATAGTTAATCAAGGTATAATCCGATGATATTAATAATAGATAATTACGATAGTTTCACCCAAAACTTAGTTCAATATGTAGGTGAGCTAGGATTTTCTATAAAAGTAGTACGAAATGATGAAATTGCATTAGATAATATCGAACAAATACAACCTACTCACATAATTATATCTCCTGGACCCGGAAGCCCAACTGATTCAGGTATTTCACTTAATGTGATTAAACATTATGCGCATTCTATACCAATCTTAGGTGTTTGTTTAGGTCATCAAAGTATTGGCTATGTTAATGGAGCAGAAATAGAACAATTAAACAAACCAATGCATGGTAAGATTACTGAAATTTATCATGACAGTAGTGATTTATTCTCAAAGCTACCAAACCCTTTTTACGCAACACGTTATCATAGCTTAATAATCAGAAAAATAAATTTACCACAAGATATTATTGTAACTGCTTGGACATATGATGGGACAATAATGGCATGTCGTCATAGAAAGCATAACTTTCTAAGAGGTATTCAATTCCATCCAGAAAGCTTGTGGACAAACCATGGAAAATTAATTATTGAGAATTTTCTATTTAGTTAATATTGATTTAATATAATCTTTTTGAATATTTACTAAATCTTCTTCAAAATTTAAAGCTGCTCTATTCGTTAGGCCAGCCAACTCAATATTGTGACTTTGACTATAGGTCCATATCTGTGAGTAAGACAAGTAGCTTATTACAACACTAACCATTAATATTAAAAAGCTTGTATAGACTAATCCAATACCTGGGTCAGTCTTAATTTGCAAGCCAGTACTTGTCATAACCTCTTTTATAATTAGTGGAGTATGATCAATCATAATTATTTCATTAGCTTTAGTTTTGGCAATCAATAGTCCATTTATATTATAGATAAATATATCATCTTCCAAACTTGTAAGGACAATAGAAATATAACTCTCATGACTTACAGGTAAATTACATACCCATAAAAATGTATTATTAGTCTTAATTTTGACTAAGCTTTTTTGTATAATAGAATTACTACCTATTTGTATTCTGAGGGCATTGATCTGCCAATCCGTCTGGTAAAATGTAATGCCACGAAATTTCAAAGGTGAATTCACAGAAATATGTTTGGCAACTAGGCTAATATTATTATTATCAATTAATGAAATGGTAGAAAAAAACTGCTTGATTGAATGGTCCCTATTGTATTCTATTCTAAATTCATCTACTTTCCCCACTAAATTATATGGCAAATGACTACTAATTCCAGAGATAACTACATTCTGTATATGAAATAACTCACCACTTGGAATCATTTCTTGGGCAGAAAATCCTCCAAATAGACCCACTAGAGACCCAGTGAGAGTGAGAATTATACTAATATGAACAAAAATAGGTGCAACACGGCCAAACAAGCCTTTATAAGCATATATGCTACCTTTTTTGTGAAATACATAGTAATGATTGTGATTTAAAGAATATATCATACTAGAGAAAGAATTCTTTTGAATACTTTTATAATCTTTAAATTTCTGCATTGCTTTAGAAGATTGCAAGAATTTCCACTTTCTTGCATTTTTTAGTCCTGGCAATTGACGAGAAAATGTGCAAACAATTAGACTAATAAAAAATAGTACTAGCAAGCATAAAAACCACCAAGTTGTATATACATGATTTAATCCTAAATTAGTAATACTAGTCCATTCCAGTTTCCACAATTGTCCGCGAGAAATAGGATAATTTTCTTGATAGTAAGCAATCGTTTGATCCTGTTCTATAATTGTTCCTAATATACTGAATAATGCTATAACCAATAGCATAATTATTGAAACATTTAAGTTGCTAAATTTTTTAAGTAAGTTCCATATACTACTTTTATATTTCATATAAATTCAGTGAGTGTATTTATTTATTGTACTGCTTATTTTTTTAATTCATACTTATATAGTTTACTTATTTAAGATATAAATGTATAACATAATTCAATTACTCTAAGTAAAAATTTTTGCAAGTAAAGAGAATGTACCGAAACCTAATACTAAAGATCCAGTAATTGGAATTGTAATATCCCATACTTTTGTAACTGCTTGCATATGATTATATTGCAAGCTAAAAATAAAAATAAAAATAATAGGTAAAATATATCCCATTAGGTATATTATAATATAAAAACACCCCAAGATTATGTTCTTTGTGTTTGAAAACCAGAACAGTAATGTCATTAGAATAGGAGTACTACAAGGAGATAAACTAAGACCTAAAGCAAACCCTATCAGATAGTCTTGTGCACGATGATCTATTCTCAGTCCTTGTACTTCTTCAAAGTTTACTTCCAGTCCATCGATCCGTATGATTTGCAATAAATTTAATCCAATAAATATTGTAAACAATGAGGAGATAACAGGTAATACTAACACTAAAGAAGAATATTTTTCCCGAAATAAACTTGTCAAAAGAATGATAGAAATAAGACTACTTAATAGTCCGGCAATAAAAGCTATTTGTCTTATTTTTCTATCTTGTTGTGCCTTAATATAGGATACACTCAATGTAATTGTTGCAAGAAAACAGGGGTTAAAGCTCGTCAAAATTCCTCCAAGAAAAATCAAGATGATGAGAAAAGGAGTAATATTACCGGCATGACCATATAGAAATTCATTAATATTCTGTTCAAGAAAATAAAGCTTTAGCTCCGGCATTAGTGTATTTAATTGCATATATAAATAATAATTGGTAATATTTCAGTATAGCAAGAGTGGACGAATTAAGGTAAAATTTAACTTTTTGATTTTTTTATAACTTATAGATTCTAGCCCATTAAATTAGTTACACCTTACACAGAATAGCTATTAAGTATTATTTGTTTTTAACATATCATAGTAACTCTAGAAAGTTTAGCCAAACTTTTTAACAAACAAGAACGAAACTTACCATCATCTAGACTATTTATTATTTTAGATACTTTTGTACATCTAAAAGTCATTCTATGAATTTATTAATATTATCGGCAAGTTTTTAAATTACCCAAAGATAGTAAACATAAGATCTAAATCATAAGCATTTAAGATTTCCAGTATTATAGATTCAATGTTTTTCTTGTTGCTACCCAATAAAATACGATTAACCTCTTCGTGACGTTTCGAAAACCTTAAGTCAAAAAACAAAGCTTATAGCGGCGAGGCTCTCTCTTACACTATATTATGTTATATGTGTATAAAGTGTTGTAGTGCACTTCGCAGAAGTGTGAAGCACTGCGTAATTCCACCACCTCTCGCAAGCTCGATGCAGTTTTGCTTACTTGTGCTACCCACTTCATTACCGAACATATTACCAAAGTGAACGAAGACTGACTGTGGTGAAAATTATTTGATCGAGCTTGCGAGATTGAATCATTTTCAAAGATGCGCACTAATGTCTTAGTGCGTTTAGTTACATAACAAAAACAACAAAATAAGGGAGCTAAGATGTTGAGTTTGTTTCCTTCAGTTAATCAAATGGCGAAAGTATTGAGTCTTTGATAGAAATTCCTAATTTCGTATAAAGGCCAATCAACCCGAGTTTGGTACAAACTCATAATGGGGTTGATTATCTATGCTGTTATATATACTTATATATAAGTAATTAATGTATGATAGGTATTAGTTAAGTAATTTTGTTACAAATGCTTTAACTCGTTTAATTTCAATATATTCAATTGTTCCTCTTTTATTCTTGTAAATTTTCATATGAAAGTCTTTTGGTATATATTTATGAAATTCTAGTAATAACTTTCTTACTTTCATATTTCTGTTTTTTTGTTTAATATTAGAACTTTGAAAATATAGTTGCAACGCTAACTCTTTGATGGTAAATTTTGTAAAATACTGAGTAGGTCTTATGTTAAGGCAGAAAAAATAGTAAAGAATTCTTAGATCATGTTTTCTTAAATTCATAAAATCAGCTACATTTATACAAGCGTAGTTATAATTACCTATTTGCAGTATATTTAGAAAAATATTGATGTAAATGAATACGTCTGTGTGCCCTATTTTTGAAGCTCTGTAATTGACTAGATAGCTCAAGATTGTACCCGAAGACGTATAGAACGCGTCCTTGAGCGTTCTAGAGGTCTCTTGTGTAATTTTTTTGTTATAGCTCAAGTGAGTTTTTGACAATTTGCTTAGAGACTCCTGAATTCTACTGTATGATTCACCATTTTTAGAGATTCTACATATTTTTAGTAAATGGGGCATGTCAAGATCAATCCCGTCAATTGTGGGATATTTCGAGAAATAAGAAAGCAAATAGACGAAGATGGTAAGATCATATCCATTTAAAGGTCCTGCATTAAAGCTTACTTCTAACTTATTATCTTCTTGATTAGATACATTAACAGTTGAGTTGGCTATTGCATATTCTGAGTTTAAAAAAAAGCATTTTGCGATATTACAAGTTCTAATGATTTCATGCGCTGGAATAACAAGTTTGGTACTTGTAACTATTGCACTATCTGGATTTAATACCCCTGTACCATTTGCCAGGGTTCCTCTTTGTCCATTTTCACTACTTGCTTTGATAACCTTCTCTATTGTTGTTTCTAAGTATGTAAGAGACAGATCGAATTTTTCGCGATACCTTTCTGTTCTTAGAAATTCTTCAAGTAATCTTGTACATTCTATATGAGATTCGATGAATTTTAAAATGAGTAAACAGAAATGCCAATCGTCCTCCGATCGACTTTTGTTCTTAATAGAATCTATATTTGTAAATGCGTAATAATCTGAACAATAAGTAGATTTTATAATCTTTGCTTTGATTAATTTATATTGCTCTTTTGTGTTCTTCTCTAAAGATTGCATGTTATTATGTTGTTGAATGTTCTTAAAAAAACTATTAAGAGAGAGATATTGACCTTATCTCTCTCTTACTCTTGTATTTACTGGTTATCTGTTGATAGTCTTGCTGATGGTAGAGCCAGTTGAGATATATCAACATCTTCTTTTGGTAAGATGATAACTTGACCTAATCTTTCTGAAGAAGGTCTTAGACGAGAAATAACTACTGTTGTGCTATTCTCATTATGGTTGAAGTAAACGTTATCTTCTGTGTCATCTTGTAAATTTCTAATAAGTCCATAGGCATCTATATTTATTGGATTATGAAGTAAGTTATCGTAAGCTCTTATTAGTATTGAGATGAAATCTTGAGATTTCATAGGAACATTTGCTTTTTGCTCTATCAACTTATCTATTTCACGATTCAAATGACTGTGGTGTAATCCCAGTTGAATTTGCATTTTACTTACTTCGGTTCCCATTAATTCTTCCATAGTATGTGGAACTTGTCTTTCTGGATAACTTATAAAAGCATTCATGCTTTCAATATTTTCATTTGCACTAGGCAGTGCTTCTATTTATTCCATCGTAATCAAATCTTGAACTTCTGTACTATTTTCGGATCGTGTAAATCTAAAAAATTTCATAAAGTTTTCAAAAACAAATTTTGTGGGTGCCACGATAAAAAAATTCGGATTTTGAGTCACTTTGTGGACAATAACGCCAAGAACGACGCTTCTTACACTTATGGGGTTTTCATTCCGCATTATATTACTCAAAGGACTTAATTCACTTGTTTGTGAGCTAGGTGGACTCACTGTAAATTCATCTCTTTTCCAGCTTGAAGGAAATGGTATAAATGCTGAGATGAAAATACTTGTACACGCAATTATTGTTCTAAGCATAATTGAATTAGGTTAAGTAAGGGATTTGAATTTTTTTGTTTTATTAACATTTGTTGTTCTTTCGTAACGAACTGTGCAGTCTATGGCGGGAAAAAAGAGCTCTCTGGTAAAGAGATTGGTAAGTCTCTTTTTACCAGAGAGCTCTTTTTTCCTGTGATGGAGAAATCATTCTGAAGATAAACGATACTACAAACTTATTAAAACATAATTATAAATAGCTTACTTAATTATAGTAATTTAATAAAACTCCCCAGGAAGGATTTGAACCTACGACCAATCGGTTAACAGCCGATCGCTCTACCACTGAGCTACTGAGGAATATCATCTACCTACCTGATTGTATCAGAATTTAGATTTCCTTACAAGCTTCTGGGTATTTTAATCTTTTCTATTTACTCATCTTACTTAATTAATTCAGACTCTTGTATTTACTTAATCTTTTTGATATAGTATCGTTGTGCAACTAAAAGCGGACGTGGTGGAATTGGTAGACACGCTAGATTTAGGTTCTAGTGAGTACATCTCGTGAGAGTTCAAGTCTCTCCGTCCGCATTCAATCTACCTAGTCTGACCATCTTTGTAATTCTATTTTAATAGAACCGTCAACCAGAAAAGTTTCTTTAATATTATCAAAGCCTTGGCTTTGACTTTCTGCAATAATCGAGTTATAAGCATATCTCTGTGTAATCTTATCCAAAAATCCTTCTACCGAAATATGATTATCCCAAAACTGTAAATCTGCGAGCAGCTCATATTCGTTACCGTTCCAAATGAAACCATATTGACTTTTATTACCTTCATCAAGGAGAATATCCGCATTATGTTTATAATTGCTATTATCCTGCATGTTAATATTTGTCAAACGCCACGTAAGACCTAAATCTGTTAAAGTTTTCTGTAGAGTATCTAATTTACGTATGCTTGTTTTTATCTTGCTAAAATGTGACATATACTTTTTCTTAAATACTATAAATTATTTATATATACCATATGAATGAACTTCGAGCTACAATAGCTCTTCTATCTTAATAATTTCAGAATATCATATATAATATATATTTTTATTGATTCATTAAAAAAGATCAACAAAATAAAAAAAGGCTAGGGGTAATATAACCTTGGCGGAATTTTTCATTTTTAAAAAGATAATTTATACTAATAAAAGGTAAGAAAATTATAATATTAAGTAAAATAAAGGACTTGCAATCACTACTTAGTGTTATTGAACAAAAATTATAACCATGTATAAATTTTTTCTGTTAAAAGAAATGCCATTTCTTTTAATATAACCACAGCTCTTAAGACGTAAGGTTTAATTAATTGTATAATCATCAAGATAGATTTAAGTTCCTATTAAAGAGATATTCCCGAATTTAAAAAACATTTCTAAAATTTTGTTTTTCTTGTAATGATTAGCTTACTGAACTTTAGCTAAGTATTTTTAGAAATACTTTACTATATTTGTCTAAGCCTGTAATAATACATTCAACAAGTCAAAAAAGACCTGGGAAGTACCCTCATTTATCCTAAATTTTTAAACTATTATGACTGCTACTTTAGAAAGACGCGAAAGCGCAAGCCTGTGGGAACGTTTTTGTACTTGGATCACTAGCACAGAAAACCGCCTGTACATTGGTTGGTTTGGTGTTGTTATGATTCCAACGTTATTAACAGCTACATCTGTATTCATCATTGCATTCGTTGCTGCGCCTCCAGTTGATATTGATGGTATCCGTGAACCAGTTGCGGGTTCCTTACTTTATGGTAATAACATCATTTCTGGTGCTATTATTCCTAGTTCTGCAGCTATTGGTATCCACTTCTACCCAATTTGGGAAGCTGCATCTTTAGATGAGTGGCTATACAATGGTGGCCCCTATGAGCTAATTGTTCTTCATTTCTTACTAGGTGTATGTTGTTACATCGGTCGTGAATGGGAACTAAGCTACCGTTTAGGTATGCGTCCTTGGATTTCAGTTGCTTTTACAGCACCTGTAGCAGCAGCATCAGCTGTATTTCTTGTTTACCCAATTGGTCAAGGAAGCTTCTCTGATGGAATGCCTCTAGGTATCTCCGGCACATTCAACTTCATGCTTGTATTCCAAGCTGAACATAACATTTTAATGCACCCTTTTCACCAATTAGGTGTAGCAGGTGTGTTTGGTGGATCTCTATTTAGTGCAATGCACGGTTCTCTAGTTACTTCTAGCTTGATCCGTGAAACAACTGAAAACGAATCTGCTAATAATGGTTATAAGTTCGGTCAAGAAGAAGAAACTTATAATATCGTTGCAGCTCATGGCTACTTCGGTCGTTTAATTTTCCAGTACGCTAGTTTTAATAACTCTCGTTCTTTACATTTCTTCTTAGGTTTATGGCCTGTAGTAGGCATTTGGTTAACATCTATGTCCGTTAGTACTATGGCTTTTAACTTGAATGGTTTTAACTTCAACCAATCAGTTGTTGATAGTCAAGGTCGTGTAATCAATACTTGGGCTGACATCCTTAATAGAGCTAACTTAGGTATGGAAGTAATGCATGAACGTAATGCACACAACTTCCCTCTAGATTTAGCTTCTGGTGAGTCTTTACCAGTAGCTCTAGTTGCGCCTTCTGTTAACGGTTAATTCTCCTTTGTTTGTGTTTGGTTATTTATTTCTAGTAGAATAAAAAGTGATGCATCTAACTTTACAAAATTGTTAAGGTAGATGCGTCACTTTTTACTGATTTTAATTTTCCTCCTTTTTTTATTCTATTATCTTAGAATATAATATTAACGGAACAATACAATTAAAGCGCAGCCCCAGGATATTGACAACACTTTCCTTATCAATCGAAATTCTATATTTTTCTGAATCTATATATATTTTATTTATAGATATACTCCTAGTAAAAACTTTATCAAAAAATAATGAATTTATATTTTTGTTAACAATGGAATGTCTTTCGAATATATTATAATCTAATGCCTTATTAACCGGTATATTCCTTTTAAAATACTGATGGTTTTGATCATTAAATAGCTCTGACAAGCTTTGACCTCTTCTCCTGCGAGTTAATTCTACTAGGCCTAGCTCTGACAACTGAACTATTTGAGGCTTTGCATTATCTAGCTTCAAAACTTTATTAAAATGCTCTAATAACTGTAACTGATCCCTTTGTGATTGCATATCAATGAAATCTACAATTATTACCCCATTTATATTTCTAATTTTTAATTGGTAAGCTATCTCGCTTGCTGCATAACAATTTGTACGCAGAATGGCTTCTTTTGAATTATCTGATTTATTAAACGAGCCAGAATTGACATCAATAACAGTTAGAGCTTCATTAGTTTCTATAAAAATATAGCCACCTAAGGATAAATTTACTTTTGGCTGTAATGCATTTAATATCGCTTGCTTAATGTTGAATTGATCTAGGATACATTCAGATTTTTTATATAGTTGTAACTTTATTTTAGTAACAGGAGTAATGCATCTCCATTGATCTAAATGATAACGTACTTGCCTTAGGCCATCTTCTGAATCGATAATAATTTTACCAATATCATCTTCGTAATAGTCTCGGACAACTTTTTTAATAAGATCTTCATCTTTATATAATAACGAGGGAGAAGAGCTAGACATTGCTGCTTTTTGTATAAAAGACCATTGTTCTTTAAGGCTTCGAAAATCTTCCAATAAGGTCTCTTCATCAATTCCTTGAGCTGATGATCTGACTAATAATCCCATAGTAGCAGGCTTTAATAGTATTGCTAGTGCATGCAAGTATTCACGCTCGTTTTTATCGTAAATTTTCTGTGAAATACATATTGTATTGCACAATGGCATAAGTACAAAATACCTACCTAATAGATTAATATTTGCTGTGAGGCGGGGACCTTTATTAATAGTGGGCTCTTTGATTACTTGTACTATAACCAATTGATTAACTGATAGTATCTCTGTAATACGATTGACATTTCTGCTTTTTTTCAGGGGCTTTATATCACTAATATGTATGAAACCACTTTTACCATGGTTTCCTAAATTAATAAAAGCTGCATTGATGCTGGAAAAGATTTTTTGGACAATTCCTAAATAAATGTCATTAACTTGATAAGCATCATTTATAATAATGATTTCCTGAATTTTATTGTGCTGTAAAATCGCCGCTATGTTATTAAAACGTGAAATTACTATTTTTTTTATCATGCTGGAAAAATAGCTTGAGGTACAAATTATACATAATTCTATTTAGTCAACTTCAAATGATAATATAAGTAATAGGTATTATGGTAAGAATAATAAAATATTATATCTTTAACTTTTTAATTACCTGATGGATATACACTTACTTTTTTTCGTTGTTTACCAACTATCTCAAATTTAACTACTCCTGGAATGAGTGCAAATAATGTATCATCCTTACCAATACTTACATTATTACCTGGTCTAAATTTTGTACCTCTTTGTCTAACAAGAATATTTCCAGCAAGCACAATTTCACCTCCATATTTCTTAACACCTAGTCTTTTAGAATTAGAATCACGACCATTTTTAGTACTGCCACTACCTTTCTTATGTGCCATACAAATATTCCCCTCAATATTTTAAGATATTCTTTGAATTAGTAACCTTGTCAAATCTTGCCTATGCCCTTGCTTTGACTTTGTATTCTTTTTTGGCTTCATTTTAAATACAGTAACTTTTCTACCTCTTAGATGTTTTAGTATTTTGGCTTCAACTATAATATTTGCCAAGCAAGGATGTCCTATTTGAACTTTATCATCTCTATTTAACATCAAGATTCGTTTTAGCCTTACAATATCACCGGGCTCACCGCTAATCTTGTTAATATCATAAAACCGCCCAGGTTCAACCCATAATTGTCTGCCACTAGCTTCAATAATTGCATATGTCATATGTGTTTTTTATAGGAATGATGAGAAGATAATGAGATTAATACTCAGATATTATTTAATTCTTTTATATTTATATAGAGCTTAAAACTAAACATACTATAATATTTAAGATAGTAAAACAAGCATATTTAAAGTATTAACTAGTAATCATTTTTGATAAATCAGTGTTAGCATATTAATACTTGTGATTTCCATCCTATTTCTATGGATTTTCTTTTGTAATATAGCTTTAATATAAAAGATATCTTATAACCTAAATCATATTCACCGGTGAAATTGCCTCCTGATATTATTGATCCATCCGGTAATAAAAAATCATTTCCTATTTTCAATTTACCGTATAAAGGGCCAGGAATAATATTAAAATATTCCGCTTTATCTAAATTGAACTTCCCTATTTTTTCTTTACTAATTATAAGAAATTCAAGTTGGGAATGGCTTAAATAATTTGCAAATGAATAAATTTGATAGACTGGATGATTTACTATTAAACCAGTACTTAATTTATGAATATGGAGCTTGTAACGAAAATTTGTCTGTGAATATTTACGACCGAACTCTACATATTTTTCTAAACCTGGTGGTCCATAAATATGTAAAGTTTTGATCCTACTACTTAAGCTTAAACTAGATAGCAATCCCAACAAACCAGTTATATTACTAATATGTAGTTCAGTAATTATAATTTTTGAAATCTGACTAATTTTAATTTGCTTTCTAGTAAGTATGTGTTGACAACCTTCACTACAATTAAATAACCAAATATCTCCTTGCTGTCGTAACTTAAGTACAAAACTTATCGCTAGATAGCTCTTTTGATCAATTAAAAGGTTATTACGAGTTAAATTAGTTATATCCACAAGTAATTTCTACTTTATCTAAATATGCTTGTCTCATACACTTTTGTGTTAGTGAATTAAAAATTGAAATTGTATTCATACACATTTTTAGACTAAGTGATTTCATTAGTATTATTAATATATATAAAACTAGTTGACCTTCCGGTAAGCAATGATTTGGCTAGCGATAAAGCCTTTTGACTATTAAAATAAGCTTCACGTTTCCAATTTGCTTTTCTTGATCTTGATTTTGCTTTTGAAGTACGTTTTTTAGGAACTGCCATAGTATTTTATATTAATATCTTATATTTTATATATTCTCTGATTATAGAATTACTTTTGTAAAAATAAAAGCATAAATTCTAATTAGATTCGATTACCTGGAGTCACGAACATAGTAAGGAAATAGTCCTCACTATGTTAGTACTTTACATACTACGAAGTTGCTGTAAAGCTGCTCTACCTATATTATAAAGAGCCCAGGACCCTGCTGCCAAAACTGGGATCAATACTATCAGAAGTCTCATGTCCATATGATTTATTCCTTAGATTGGTAAGTAACTATAGTATAATCTCAAGAAGCCTGCTATTTATAACTTCTCATTATTACCTTGTACTAATAGTATATTATGATACATAAAAATATTGTACGCAAAATTTTAAAGTACACAGAATAGCTTTGCTGAATTTGTAACATTTATGATACATCAGTTTACTACCATTTGCTGATTAGTTTAATCTTATTCATTTATATAGTCATCATATGAGAGATTTGCCGTTTACATTAGATCAATTAAGAATTTTAAAAGCAATAATTAAAGAAGGTAGTTTTAAACGTGCTGCAGATAGTCTATATGTATCACAACCAGCAATAAGCTTACAAATTCAAAATTTAGAAAAACAATTAAATATTCCGTTATTTGAGCGAAGTAACAAGAAAGCAACTCTAACTGAAGCAGGTAATTTGCTATTACGTTATGGTGGCAGAATTTTGGCTCTATGTGAAGAAACTTGTCGCGCTTTGGAAGATCTGCAAAATTTACAAGGGGGTACATTAGTTATTGGTGCTAGCCAAACAACAGGTACTTATTTAATGCCAAGATTAATAGGCTTATTTCGCCAGAGATATCCTCAAGTTAATGTGCAACTCCAAGTACATTCAACCAGATTAATCTCCTGGAGTGTGGCAAATGGTCAAGTTGACTTAGCTGTTATAGGTGGAGAGGTCCCAAATGAATTAAAAGAAGTGTTGCAAGTTACTTCATATGCTGAAGATGAGTTAGCATTAATTTTACCAACATCACATACATTTTCTAAAGTTGCTGATATTCAAAAAGAAGATTTATATAGATTACGTTTTATTGCACTTGATACTCAGTCAACTATTCGAAAAGTAATAGATAAAGTATTAAATCAGCACGATATTGATAGTAGCCGATTTAAAATAGAAATGGAATTGAATTCTATTGAGGCAATAAAAAATGCTGTTCAATCTGGCTTAGGTGCTGCTTTTGTCTCTGTTTCAGCAATCGCCAAAGAGTTAGAGTTAGGTATCCTTCATTGGGCAAAGATAGAAAATGTTACTATAAAAAGAATGCTTTCAATTATAATTAATCCTAATCGCTATAAATCGAAAGCAGCTGAAACTTTTAGCAAAGAAATTCTGACTTTATTTGTAACTCCTGCTCAAGACACAATCTTTATAGATCATTAGCCTTTTAATGATTCTAATGGGTTAGGTATTGCTTTAGAGGGAGATTCAAAGCTTCCTGTTATTACAAAACCTATACGTAATTTTAGCCATTCAATAAATTTCGCATCAAGTGATATAATAGCAGCAGATGGTTTTGATAATTGATTTTTTACCTGCCTCATACTAGAAGCTCTTATAAAAGCAGGATTGAGAACAAACCAAAAATCAAGATCTTTTTTTAAACAAAGATAATGATTTGTTCTTTCTCGTAGAATTTCTTCTACAGGCTCTTCTTCTATCAAAAAATCCTGACTGGCTATTGCAAAATAATAATTCGGCATATTGTACTTTAGAAATTTTAATTGTCCTATTTATTGAGATATCCTCTAATTATACAACATTACTTATAAAAAATTTTACATATGCATTGAAATTTATGACTTACCCGATAATAAGTTACAACAATGATATTATCTATTAAATATAGATATAGATATATACTGTATGTCCAGACTTTATTACAGAACTTATTATTAAAATTGCATGATCACATATTGGCCTTCAGAACAAAGTCTTCAACTTAACTATAAAGTCGCTAATTTATTTCTACAGACTCATAAAAAATTTTCAGAGGATTTATCTAATTCTACAAAAGAAAATTTGCCTATTGATCTTGTAGATACTACTGCTAGAAAAAAATTATTTGCCTCTGTTTTAAGCGAATTAGAAATCTTAGTTTTAGATATAATAGAATTAAATCTAAATATAGAGAATCTTCATCTCCTTAATCATAAAATATTATATGATATTATAGAAAAATCGCTGTTAAGGTTTATATCAAGCTTAGAATATCCCTCTGAATTCAGCTTCAATCTTTATAAATCTTACTATTTTAAATTATTATTATTTGATCATAGATTATTACTAGAAAATCTTTTAATATACTTAATCTTTGGATCTTCAGGTATAGACATAAAATTATTTCCATTTGAAAAATGGAAAACTCCTTTAGAACATGTAAAAATTTTATTAGAAAACCTTGTAATTCAAATAAGTAATATTATTGTGGTCAGCATAATTGATGAAATAAAACCTATCTCAAAAGTATTAGATTTTTTGATAATTAATAAATTATGTAATTCAACCTATATTTCAATACGCTCTATTGCTGTATTTCGCAACAATTTAATAGCTCAAAGTATTATAATTTTATATTTTTATCAACCAAAGGCTGTTTATAGTGCTAGATATAAAGTTTGGCTATTCAGTTCTCAAGGTTTAATTTCAAGATACATATACACTTCTCGATCCAATGACTATCTTAAGTTATGCAAAATACAACTTTTTTGTATTTTATGTTTAGAATTACAAGACCTCATAATACCCAAACTAGAAAGCTTAATTTTAGTTTTAGGTAGAATTATACTGTACCTTTTTGTTAATATATTAGGAAATAGCCTAAGATTTCTTATTAGAACTATTTTTTCTATACTAAGTCATTCTAAATAATTAAAATATGTTACAAGACATCAAATACATTGAAAAACATATTATGAGTTCGTAGAATGAGGTGGTAAGATATATATATTTTATTTTGTATTTTTTATTGATGGCTAATAAAGTGGATAGTGACCTAGATAATTTAAAAAAGATTGCGCAACTACAAGATAGTATTTCCATTAAAAAGCAACAAAATTTAGTGAAAAAAGTTATCCTTAAAGATAAAGAAGCGTTACTGGAATTGCTTATCACACGACTTATCATTGAAAAGAATCAACCATCCTACATTGATGCTATAATTTTTGAAGAAATATGTACTTCAAATGAATTAGAAATATGTAGAAAATTAGAGAAATTATTTAAAGGAGGGATAGTAGATCTGAAATCTTCTTGCGGCATTGATTATGAACCATTACAAAAACTTCTTATTTCGAAGCAATTTCAAAAAGCTGATCAACTAACACAAAGGCAATTATGTAACTTAGCAGGATTAAATAGTGATGATAAGCGTAACTGGCTATATTTTACAGATATTTCCATTTTACCATGTGAAGATTTAAATACTATAGATACGCTTTGGAGAATATATTCATTAGGACAATTTGGTTTTTCAATTCAAAGAAAGATATGGCTGTCCAATAATCGTAATTGGGATTTATTATGGGATAAAATCGGCTGGACAGTTAAGAATAGTGCTTGTCGTTATCCAGATGAATTTATCTGGGATACAGTGGCGCCACAAGGACATTTACCTTTATTCAATCAACTAAGAGGTGTTCAGGTCTTATCAGCATTATTTGAACATTCGGTATGGAATCAGAGAGATATAGAAATTAAGTAATTTCCACTCTCCCAATATATTTATGTCTGTGCTAATTTTATCATTTCTGCTACTTTAATAAAGTGAGTGAATAAATAATCAGAGTCGTGTGGTCCAGGATTAGCTTCTGGATGATATTGGACAGAAAAGATCGGCTTGTGCTTATGTACTATACCAGCGATTGTAATATCATTAAAGTTTAAATGTGTAATCTGTACAATTTCATTAGACAGTGAAGTAGCTTTAACAGCAAATCCATGATTTTGACTTGTTATTTCTACTCTTTTATTTAATCCAACAGGGTGATTGAGGCCTCTGTGACCAAATTTCAATTTAAAAGTTTTGGCTCCTAGTGCCAAGCTTAAAACTTGATGTCCCATACAAATACCAAAAATGGGTACATTTGTTTTCAGCAATTCTTGAACAGTTGCTATTCCATATGTAACTACGGAAGGATCTCCAGGGCCATTTGACAGTAAAATTCCATCTGGTTTATATTTTAAAATACTAGCTGAATTACTTATTGCTGGTACTACTTGTACTGAACATCCATGATGATATAATCTATTTAAGATATTATGCTTAACGCCAAAATCTACAACTACTATTGTTAATGATTTTTTATTAAATTTGTTAGTTTTATATCTTATATGGGAATATATTGCTGGCTGATTTGGAATCCATGTATAACTATTAAGCGTAGTTACTTCTTTCACTAAATCAAGTCCTACCATAGTAGGTGATAATTTCAATCGTTTCTGTAGTATTCCAGTATCAAGTATACTACTTGAAATACATCCATTCATTGCACCACTATTACGTAAATGCTTGGTTAATGCTCTAGTATCTATACCAAAAATATGAATAATATTATTTTGCTGAAGGTATTCTGCCAGTGAGAGTTTATTTCGCCAATTGCTAGGAAAAAAACAAATATTTTTAGCTATAATACCTTTAACATGTACTTGATCTGACTCACTATCTTCATTATTAATACCTGTGTTACCAAGTTCAGGATATGTAAATGCTACAATCTGTCCAGAGTAGCTAGGATCTGTCATTATTTCTTGATAACCAGTCATACCAGTATTAAATACAACTTCTCCAATAGATATCATGGAATTATTTAAAGACCAACCTTTATATTGCGTACCATCTTCTAAAAGAAGTTTTGTGGGATAAGTTTGAATCATTATATAAAAATAATTAAAGACAATGAAATAAATAGAAAGATTATGACATTTTATACTCTCTAGAAGTATAAAATAATAATTAAGAAATCTTACAGAAAATAGACAGTTTTATCTAGAAAACTATCTATAAAAATGAACATTTCTAGTACAAGATTTATATTACCAACCTTGTTCTGATTGATTTAAAACATAATTAGCAACATCCTCTATATCTTCATCAGCTAAACGACCACCAAATGCTGGCATAGCATTTTTACCATTTTTTACTTGGGTTGTAATCGCTTCAATACTATTCATGCCATTTGTTTCTAAGATATCTTTCTTTAGTGTTTTTTCTGGCATAATAGCATTGTTTCCACCTGCATGACAGGCCGAACAATTAGCTGAGAATATTTTTTCACCTGCTTCTAAGTCAGCCGCCAGCGCGTATTGTGTGCTACTTACTAATACTATACCAGTAACAGCTAGTAAGGTTGATAAAAGTTTCATAGCGAGAATATCTCCTAAAAAATTTATGATTTTATTCTTTATTATATGCTATCTATTAAAAATCTAGATACTTTAGACTGAAAAAGTTAATTGATATTCATAGACTAATAGTATCACTTAGTTTAATAATATATTTTACCGCCACCCCATTTCTCTGATACAATCTTTGGTTGCACTAATATATGACCTGCCACAGCAAATAAATCCTCATCTGTCAAATTCCGCATCTTAGGAAAAATCTCTGCACTCTCGATACTTGGATGTAGTTCTGCTATTGATGATTCACCATCATAGCTAGTTGGTGATTTCATATAATCAACTAACCCATTTATATTATTTAATGATGGGGTTGCTAAACTTAAAGATTCAGGGTCAAGACCTATATTTGGATTTGTTTTTGTAATGCCTCCATTATGACATTGAGCACAAACATTATTAAATAAACGTTTTCCTCTAATTACTTGCTCGGGTGTTAAAACAACTGTTTCTCCAGAGTCTTTTAATATTACTGTTCTAGTTGCCTCATCTAATTCTAATGCTTGTACAGGATTTAATAAGATACTCGTTAATAGAATATTAGTAATCAAAGATAAAAAAACGGCTTTTTTGAGCATAATTCTCCTTGCATTTATTTATAATAGTACAGTTTTATTAATTTCAAATTAATGAAAAACTTTTAGTACACTCAAATCTGATATAAGTATACACAAGTTATTAACTGTTTACGAAACGTTCATTGAAAGTTTTTCATATTATATTACAATTAAACTTCTCATTATGATCATTGTAGTGGGACTTTACATACAAATATCTTTAGTCAAGTTTTCTTAATAATATATAATTCATCTAATCTAATTTATATGGATTATGATAGAATGACAATATTTGTGTCAGCTTAGACTTTAAATGTGTTCGGGGAATAATTAAATCAATAAAACCATGTTCAAATAAATACTCAGAAGTCTGAAAATTATCTGGCAGATCTTCTCTAATTGTTTGTTCAATAACTCGCCTTCCTGCAAAGGCTATCAGCGCATTGGGCTCAGCTATGATTAAATCACCAAGCATTGCAAAACTAGCCGTGACACCTCCAGTTGTTGGAGAAGTTAAAATAGGTATGTAAATTAAACTCTCTTTCTGGTGCTTATATAATGCAGAAGATATTTTTGCCATCTGCATTAAACTCAACATACCTTCCTGCATTCTTGCACCGCCCGAAGCACAAACTATTAGTACTGGTCTTCTTTCTATAGTAGCTTTTTCAATTAAACGAGTTAATTTTTCTCCTACTACAGAACCCATACTTCCGCCCATAAAACGAAAATCCATAATACCAAGTGCAATAGGTATATTGCCTATAAGCCCCACTCCTGTTTGTACTGCATCATGTAAGCCTGTTTTAAGTTTCATGTCCTGTAAGCGCTTCCCATATAATTTTTGATCAGCAAAACCCAATGGATCAGTTGAAGCTAATTCATTATTGATAGGTACCCATGTATTTTTATCAAGAATTTGTTTAATTCTATCTTGGCTAGATGTAGGAAAATGATGAGAACACTGAGGACAAACTTTTGAATTTTTATTAAGAGCTTTATAATACATTAATAGGCCACATTTTTCACATTTAATCCACAGTCCTTCAGGGACTTGTAGATTTGATTCTTGTATATTCTTTTTAGATACTGAATTGCGTTTGGCGACCAACCAGTCAGATAAAGACATATTGCTTGTAAGATATATTAATTTATTTAATGTTTCTGACAGTATATATTTAAAAATACTTCAGAAAGTCTATCTCTTAGTATTTTAATTATCGCTTATCATCAAGGAGGAATCATAAGACCTAAATTATTCTCTAAGCAAATAGAAAGATAAAATAAGACTGATTAATTCTCCTAATTTAAAATTGATGAACTTAGTTTCTTTGTGTTTTATCTTTTTGGCTAACAAATAGTAACGCCGCTGTAATAGGGATCACTACAATTAACGCGCCTAAGATTAAACTGTTCAAAAAACTAGATAAGGATGAAGTCATTGATTATATTCCTTACATATTGGTTTGCAAAAATGGATAATTGTATCACATAAAAGATATTGGTAATATATAAATTAGCTTAAATTCTATAATTGCTAAACTAATTGCACAATTTCTGATACTTTTATATTTTATAATATATCTCTATTATATTTATTTTTTCTTCTTTTCTATTAACATTTCCATTTTATAATAACTGTACCCCATGTTAAACCAGCACCAAAACCAGAAATTACAATTAAGTCATTAAATTTTATTTTATCTTCCTTAATTGCTTCATCTAGTGCCAAGGGTATAGAAGCAGCTGAAGTATTACCATACTTTTCTAGGTTAGAAATAAGCTTACTAGAAGGAATAGACAATCTATCTGCTACAGCATTCAAGATTCTCTCATTTGCTTGATGAAGAAGAAGCCAATTAACTTGTTCAGAAGATATGTTAAGTGATTGAAGACATTTAGAAATACTTGCCGGTACTTTAGATACAGCAAACTTATAGACTTCTTTACCATTCATGGTTATTTGTTGAAAAAATCCTTGCTTAATATTTAAAATTTCATGTAGGGATGTTTTTGCAAAATGTTCTTGATATGCTATGGAAAGTTGATCTGATTTATTCCCATCTGTATTTAGTTGAAATCCTAAAATACCATTTTCATGTCTAGGACAAGCTTGTAAGATTGCAGCCCCCGCACCATCTCCGAATAATATACATGTACTTCTGTCTGACCAGTCAGTCCATCTTGACAAGACATCAGCTCCTACTACTAGAATATTCTTATAACTGCCATTCTGTATAAATTGTGTTGCTGTAACTATTCCAAGTACAAAGCCAGAACAAGCAGCAGTTAAATCAAATGCAATAGCATTATTGGCACTAATTGTGGCTTGTAGCTTACTGGCACTACCAAATAAGTCACTAGGGCTAGAAGTTGCTAAAATTATTAGATCTATCTCTAGTGGACTAATAGACGCCTTATTTAATGCTCTTGTAGAAGCCAATGCAGCAAGATCCACTAAAGATTGATCTTTAGCAACTAATCTTCTTTCTTTGATACCTGTACGAGTTACAATCCAGTCGTCTGATGTATCAACAATTTGACTTAGTGTCTGGTTGCTTACACATAAATCAGGAACAGCAGAGCCTGTAGCAAGAATACTAGCTCCTTGCATAATTGATGATTCCATGTCACTTTTGAAATTCAGTTGAATTATAAAAATTAATATTGTGAGTTAAATATTAGAAATATTACTATATATTTCTTGCTTTTCATTTAGTTAATTTGTTTTGAGTGAATAAAATTGATCTCTTAGCTATATAAGAAATATTATTACTATGAGATTATTTTAACATTTACAATCTATATAAATGACAAAACCCGGAAATATACCTTTTGTAATTTAGCTTTATTGCTGCTACTTTCCAGTCCTGACAAATTTTAGCCATCACATATGTAACTTCCCGAGTGTAACAAAATTATATCACTAACATTACTTGCTAAGCAACTGTTAATCAAATTTTTATTATTATTTACTTACTAATTTTTTATGACATACCTAAGATAATAAAATCAAAATAGGGCGCTATTATCTTTGCATCATCAACATTTAGTAACTTTAAGGTTTCCTCTTTTAAGCATAAAATGGAATCTATCATACCTAACATCGGAACACCTAAGGAGTTGTACATTTCTTTAACTCCGATTATACCAATTTTTTCTACCGACTCTTTATCACCAGCTAAAATGCCATAAGTGATTAAGCGTAAGTACCATCCATAATCACGTAAACACAAAGATCTCTTCCTTGCACCTTCAGCATTACCCCCTGGTGCAATATATTCGGGGTGAAGCTGAAAAATAGATTTACTTGCTTGCTGTACTATTTCTTGCTCTTTATCTCTTAATATACAGCTAATGCGAATTCTATTCTCACCAGTTTGCAAATAATTTTGTATTGATTGCAATTCACCAATACTAGGGTATCTCAATTCACTATCCGCACTCACGATAATTTGGCTAACTAAACTCATATTTTTTTATTTACTAATTTATATATGTAGATTCTATATTAACAGAATTAGATTAAGCCATCAAAAAAACAAGCTTATAATATATAATTATATACAGCTTGCTCAAGATACCAAATTAACTATTCAAAAATATAGGCTTTATAGCTTCTGATTATAAATAAAAGTACAATACATCTGGGAAAAAACGATTAATTTCAATAATTAAACCAGCTGTGAATGTTATCCAGATTGCACCGACTACAGGTATAGTTGATAAATATTTTGTTAAATTATTATCCATATTTTTCTCCAAAAATTTAGTAGATATATTATATATAGGAATTAACGTGGGGAAACAGTAATATCATCATTAGATGCTAATAATTTTCCACTAGTAAATTCCTGTAAAGCAGCTAAAGGCCATGTAAAACCAGAAGCAGAAAATTTTAATGCTAATGGTACATCAATTATAATTTCTTTTTCTGTTGGCTTACTTGAAGTCGAAATAGCTTGTAAATATCCTCTACCAACCCAACCTATCCAGCCTGTGATGTAAATAAACAAAATACCAGGGAAAATAAACTCCCCAGCATGTGTCCATCTGCCATCAGCAATCAAATGAGGTAAGCCATCTGTACCACAGAGTAGGCCAGCTTTACCATATTTATCAAATCTTGTTTTTGTTTTTTCAATTTGCTGTTGCAATGCCAATGCAGGAGGTGTAGAGGCATCATACTTTGCTAAGCGTGTTTCTAATCTTTTAACACTATTCTGCAGCCTTTTAGTAAAAACAGAGGAATCCTTGCATGGTTGCAATCCTGCAACATCAGCATAAGATTTCAGAGGATGAAGACTTAAAGAGAGAGTTAATGTTAACAATATCGCAAGTAATTTTTTCACGGTTTTTTCTCCATTAATTAGGAAATATAAGACTATAACAAAAAGTTACGAATTAACTATTGAATATTTTTATAGTTATATCATAAAAGGATAGCGGAACATATAGTTTTTTTGTATATGTAGTAACATTTATTGAATATTTTTTATTCCAAAAAATAAGATGTAACTAAGTTAGTTAAGATAAATAAGTGTACTATTAGATTAATATAAAGAAAAATGATAATCAATATGACACCTTGGAAATTTTTTTTCAAAAATATACAGCCAGCTGTATCATCTGAAAGTATAAGCATTTCAAATTCAGTAGAAGATATTTTGTTAATTAAACATTTTGAAGATAAAAGGGGGCCTATTGATATCTACCTGAGTCTCGATAAGAATATAAATCTATATGACTTAGAACAACTATGTGATGCTGTAGGCTGGGTACGTCGACCTTTAAGAAAAATTAAAGTTGCTATTGATCACAGTTTTGTGACTATATCTTTATTTAAAAAACAAAATGATTGCAAAAAATTGATTGGTTTTGCAAGAGCTACATCTGACAATGCATTCAATGCCACCATCTGGGATGTTGTAGTACATCCAGAATTCCAAGGCAAAGGATTGGGTAAAAGTTTAATGGACCAAATAATAACACAATTACGTTATCAGGATATAAGCACAATTACTCTATTTGCTGATCCACAAGTAGTAAGTTTTTATAAAAACTTAGGCTTTATTACAGATCCTGATGGGGTAAAAGGCATGTTTTGGTACCCAAGATGATTTTTTATTAATAAATAATAAAGTAGACAGAATACTCATCATTTAGTATAATTGTTGAGTACGCGCGGGATATAGCGCAGTTTGGTAGCGCGCCTGCTTTGGGAGCAGGATGTCGCAGGTTCAAATCCTGCTATCCCGATTTCTATTACCTAATTTATTTCCCTTAGACTTTTCTTTGCTATTAGATTATCAGGATTATATTTCAAAATTCTATTGTATAATGATTTTGATTTTTCTTTATCTCCCATATTTATATAAGTTTTAGCTAAATTACTTAAAGCAAGCGTGTAATATGGGTTTATACTAATTGCATTATTGTAATAATCTTTAGCTAGACCATACTTTTTCGCATTATAATAGCAAAAACCAATACAATTATAATATTTTGGGTCAAATTGCATACTGGCATCAAGCTTTGACTCTATCATAGAAATACATGAAAACCACATTTTCTTTTCTATATAAATTTGAGCAATTACTAAAATATATTCATGACTAAAATCTTCTCCTTGACTTTGATATTGATACGAATTAATTATGTTCTCTCTCATAATTAATTTTATTAATTGCATAGTAATAATAAAACAAATTGGAAATAAAAATAGGATCAGAATAGTTAAATAAATTCTAGGTATAAGCATATTAACTGTGTAGCTAAGGACTGTTATCTGTACAAAAGATAAATGATACATATATAATGATGTGTAGTATGATGAATTGTTAATTAAGCAAAAATACTTGATCTTTTATTTTACTATTTTTTATAATTATAATATATCTTAATTTTTTCAAACTTCAAATTTTATACTAATTTAATTATGACTAAAGGAACTTTACAAGGAACCAATCGCAAAAGAATTGCAAAATCAGGTTTTCGAGTTAGAATGAAAACAGTCAGTGGTAGAAAAATTATTCAAAGAAGACGTACAAAAGGTCGGAAAAGAATCGGCTTATAATATTAAGAGCCTAGATATGTTCTTGATGATTGAACAATAAATATAGGCTACTTAACAAGTAAAGATGGGAACAAGTAGTCTATGTGTATATTTTTTATAATTAGGATGTTTTCATCATTACCATGAATTTTGAAGACGAATTGAAGCTTCTATTAAAAACACGTCATTTATTTATATATATTCTTACTGATGAAGAAGAAAGAATAGAGCATCTTATTAGCAAGCTAATAAATAACTCCTTCTCAAGTACTATTTATTACTGGGATTTCATTGATGGATACCAAGGCAATCCAAACTATATTAATCATGCTCAGAGGAACCCTCTGGAAGCACTAGAATTTATCGAGAATATGACTTCTGAGACACCTAAAATTTTCGTGCTAAGAGATTTTAGTTCATTTATGCATGAAAAAAGTGTGATCCGAAAAATACGAAATTTATCAAGAAAATTAAGAAACTCGCGTTCCAATATCTTAATTCTTACTCAGGAACTCAACATACCTATATTATTGAAAGATATTATGACAGTGATAGAGTTTTCTCTACCTAGCATAAGAGAAATTCATTTAGAATTAGTTCGTTTACTTAATATACTAGAAGTAAATTTTAGCAGTAATCTAATCCTAGATTTAGCTGTTGCTTATAAAGGACTACCTATCGAACGTATTAGAAGATCCATGTGTAAATTAATATCTTCTTATAGAATCGAAGACAATTTACTTGATCTTATACTAGAAGAAAAAAAACAAATTATAAAACAAACTGAAATTTTAGAGTTTTATCCGTTTAGTAATAACCTAGACGATATAGGAGGTTTAGATAATTTAAAAAACTGGCTTAAACGACGCTCTGAGTGCTTCTCTAATAAAGCTATTAATTATGGATTACCATCACCAAAGGGAGTTTTATTAGTTGGTATACAAGGAACTGGCAAATCACTCAGTGCTAAAGCAATATCGCGCGAATGGAAATTACCACTTTTACGCTTAGATATAGGAAAATTATTTGCTGGTATTGTTGGAGAATCGGAAGCACGTGTACGCATGATGATAAGATTAGCAGAAGCTTCTTCACCTTGTGTGCTTTGGATTGATGAAATTGACAAAGCTTTTTCTGGAACAAGTAACAATAGAGACAGTGGTACTACTAGTCGTGTATTTGTCACGTTTTTAACGTGGCTATCAGAGAAAAAATCACCTGTTTTTGTAGTAGCTACTGCCAACAATTGCATGTATTTGCGCCCAGAATTATTAAGAAAAGGTAGATTTGACGAAATCTTCTTTCTCGATCTACCAAATATACGAGAACGGAATAGCATTTTTAAAGTTCACTTAATGAGTGCAAGGCCGTTGACATGGCATGATTATGATTTAAATTACTTAAGTTCTATTACAGAAGGATTTTCTGGTGCTGAGATACAACAGTCAATTATTGAGGGTATGCATAAGGCTTTCTACGAAAAAAGGGAGTTTATTACTCTAGATATTGTTGATGCAATAAATGACTTCATTCCTCTATCTTTTACAGATCAAGTAACTATTTCTGAATTGCAGCGATGGGCTAGCCTAGGCAAGGTAAGGCTTGCATCAAAATCAGTAGAGATATAAAAAAACAAAAGCGGTACAAGGAAAATTAGAGTCCTGACACTGAGCTACTTTTCCAAAGGGCTCCCCCTTTAGTATCATTGCCGCTGTAGCGTTTAACAGCCGAGTTCGGGATGGATCGGCGTGGGTCCACTACGCTATAAGTATCAAGACATAGAACTATACAGCTACTTCAGGCACTTTTCAAGTTGGTCAAGTCCTCGATCTATTAGTACGCTTCAGCTGAATACATTGCTGCACTTACACTTAGCGCCTATCAAACGGTTAATCTTACCGTGATCTTACCCGTTAAAACGGTGAGAGTACTCATCTTGAGGTGGGCTTCCCACTTAGATGCTTTCAGCGGTTATCCACTCCGCACTTGGCTACCCAGCGTTTACTGTTGGCACAATACTGGCACACCAGAGGTGCGTCTCTCCTGGTCCTCTCGTAGTTGGCACAATACTGGCACACCAGAGGTGCGTCTCTCCTGGTCCTCTCGTACTAAG